CTTTAGCTTTACTCACGTCAGTAGCATATTTTTATGCGGGCCTTACAAAAAAGGGGTTGGGTTATTTCGGTAAATACATTCAACCAACCCCAATCCTTTTACCTATTAACATCTTAGAAGATTTTACAAAACCGTTATCGCTTAGTTTTCGACTTTTCGGAAATATTTTAGCTGATGAATTAGTAGTTGTTGTTCTTGTTTCTTTAGTACCTTTAGTAGTTCCTATACCTGTTATGTTCCTTGGATTATTTACAAGCGGTATTCAAGCTCTTATTTTTGCAACCTTAGCTGCGGCTTATATAGGTGAATCTATGGAAGGTCATCATTGACTAGTTTTCAACACAGTTTTTTTTAGCTTAGCCTGACGCAATGTATGCGCCTACTTAGGGAAGATAAATATACAAATAAGGGGTATAAATAAAGGTATCGACGATCTAGAGTAATTGTAAAAAAGGGTTACGATATTGGGGACTTGTCAAAAAAGGGGATAAGAGATCTAAAGGATCTTTTTCCTAAAACTCCTGTTTGCCTATTTCTACCTTATACCCCACAATGGATATTCTTTTATAGTGTTTGGGTTATTCAATTCCATAAATATTAGGAGTGAGAATCTGAGTAAGAATTTTGATTGGGTTTGTTTACGACGTGCGATTAAAAAAGGACTGGTTTGCGTAGGAACGGGGGGTCGAACTAGGTATATATGATCTAATCGCTATAAGATAACTCTTGTCAATCTTTCGAAGAATGGTTCTAGAATCCCGATGACTTTAAAGATACAATATTTGGTTTACGGTATGGGGTAAAGACATGTATATGTGATATTAGACATTAACTAGGTATATATGAACTTACGAACTAATGATATATCTAATTTGTCTTACTATTGTGTTGTGTGAATTTCGATAAGGATTTCAATAGAAGCCTTTCCATTTCGTCTGGAATTGTGAATTGAATATTGGTTGATTGTATCATTAACTATTTCTTTATTTTTGTTTTGGTGCGAGGAACTTATCATGAATCCACTGATTTCTGCCGCTTCCGTTATTGCTGCTGGATTGGCCGTCGGGCTTGCTTCTATTGGACCTGGGGTTGGTCAAGGTACTGCTGCGGGACAAGCTGTAGAAGGGATCGCGAGACAGCCAGAGGCGGAAGGAAAAATACGAGGTACTTTATTACTTAGTCTGGCTTTCATGGAAGCTTTAACAATTTATGGGCTGGTTGTAGCATTAGCTCTTTTATTTGCGAATCCTTTTGTTTAATCCGAAAAACAAATATTTTTGTTTATTTCCGTGGATTTGTTGCTCTTGTTTTTTCGAATTATATTAAAATTTAACTCCTACAAATTACTTAGGAACAACAACCCACGGAAATAGCTGGTTTGAGGAGTTGGAATTAACACTCCAACTCACTTTTTACTTTATCTTCTTATTCTTAGTCCAAGGGAAGAACTTCTTTTTAAGAAGTATTACAATTGTAACAAACGAGGTATTTCGCAACTGACCTGTATAAGATCTGGTACCTACTACCTACTTCGAATCAAATAAGTATCAGGCTTATTGGAAATTTCCAAATTGAAAAAAAAAACTACATTGAAATCCATTTATAAATCAATATATTTTTTGACTCTATTTAGAAATATTTAGTATTTTCTATTTAGAAACAGGGAAATTCATATTAAAATAATACAAAAAGAATATGACTAAGTAGTCTAACGATAAGAAAGCTATAACTATAAGAAAGAGGAGATCGTATGAAAAATGTAACTGATTCTTTCCTTTCCTTGGGTTATTGGCCATCCGGCGGGAGTTTCGGGTTTAATACGGATATTTTTGCAACAAATCTAATAAATCTAAGCGTAGTGCTTGGTGTGTTGATTTTTTTTGGAAAGGGGGTGTTAAGTGATTTATTAGATAATCGAAAACAGAGGATCTTGAAGACTATTCGAAATTCAGAAGAACTACGCGAGGGGGCCCTAAACCAGTTGGAAAAAGCCCGGACCCGCTTACGGAAAGTAGAAACGGAAGCGGATCAGTTTCGAATGACTGGATATTCTGAAATAGAACGAGAAAAGTTGAATTTAATTAATGCAACTTCTAAGACTTTAGAACAATTAGAAAATTACAAAAACGAAACCATTAATTTTGAACAACAAAGAGCAATTAATCAAGTTCGCCAACGGGTTTTTCAGCAAGCCTTACAAGGGGCTCTAGGAACTCTGAATAGTTGTTTGAACAATGAATTACATTTACGTACCATCAGTACTAATATTGGCATGTTTGGAACTGTGAAAGAAATAACGGATTAGTACTTCTACTGCAGGCATTATTTTTTTCTTACAAAAAAAAATAAGAAATACTCATGGTAACCCTTCGAGCAGATGAAATTAGTAATATTATCCGCGAACGTATTGAACAATATAATCGAGAGATAACGATTTTAAACACCGGTACTGTACTTCAAGTAGGAGATGGCATTGCGCGTATTTATGGTCTTGATGAAG